AAGATATTAATGGTAAGCAAGAAGATTGTTTACGAAGAAACAACAAGAAAAATTCATATTCTGATACATAAGAGTTATATAAGAATCGAAATAGTCTTTTATTTTCTTTTTTCAAAATAAAAATCGATTTCATTGAAGTAATAAGACTATTCCAATTCGAATAGTAGTTGAGAAAGAATCGCAATAAATGCAAAGAAGGAACATCTTGGATCCGGTATTGAAGGAGTTGAACCAAGACTTCCAAATGGATAGGATATGGTATTTCTAGACGTGATAGATAATATAAATGCAAAAATTTGTCTTCTAAAAAGGGAAATATTGAATGAATAGATCGTAAATTCTGAAACTTTGGTGTTTCTTTTTCTTTCGGACAAGATAATTCTCGTAGCGAGAATGGGATCTCTACAACGATCGCAAACCCCTCAGATAGAATCTGAGAATAAAACTCCGAATAAAAAAAATTGTTGTAATCCAACAACCGATCTTGGTTAAGATGATTAACCGAGTTAATCCAAAAATTCTGCTGATACATTCGAATAATTAAACGTTTCACAAGTAGTGAACTAAATTTTTTGTTATTACAACTAATACTTTCCACAGGTTCGGAACCATTTAATCCATAATCATGGGCAAATGCATAAATATACTCCCGAAAGAGAAGTGGGTAGACGAAGTATTGTTGACGAGATTTCTTTTTTTCTGAATACTCTTCGAATTGTTCCATTTGTATTTCTACTTGAATCAGAAATAAGATTCATTTCTCAGTTTATCAAATGATAATACATAGTGCAATATGGTCAGAGCAGGGTTTGCATTAAAAAATGCAAACCCTAGAAAGAAAGGGAGTCTAATCCACAGACCTTTTCCTTTTCTATCCAATTAGTTTATGCTTGTTCTAATTGCAAAATTAGAAAAGAACACAAATCTTTTATTTTTGCAGGCCAATTGCTCTTTTGACTTTGGAATACAGTCTCTTTATCAATATACTGCTTCTTTTACACATTCAATCCATAACATCTCTTTTCAATCCACAATCAAGAATAATTAGGATTTCTAAAAAAAAAAAAGAAAAAATCAAGGGTACGCTCATAGGAAAACCCAATCTCTCCCCGCATCAGGCACTAATCTATTTTTAACGTCTAATTAGATCGGGGAATCGTTTCAATTAAGAAGTTAAGCTCGTTGCTTTTTATTTTACCAGAATTGGAGCCAAGCTCTATCCATTTATTCACTACACCCAGAAAATCATAATTTTTTTATTCCAAAATCAAAAATAAGAATTTGATTTTATTACGACATGCTTTTTTTTCCATTCATTACCCTTGAGGATCAGTCGCGGTCTTCTAGACTCTACCAAGAGTCTGGACGAATTTGTTCTTTCATCCAAATGTGTAAAAGATCATAGTCGCACTTAAAAGCCGAGTACTCTACCATTGAGTTAGCAACCCAGATAAAATAGGGTCTTAGATACGATCAAAACCCAAAAATCAATGGAATTACACCGCACGCTCTCGTCAAAACATTGAACTAGCAAGACATCAAAAGAAAGATTTTATCCCCCATTAAAAACACTCAAATGCCAAAATGAACAGGTCGGGTTAAATTTCACTAAGGTTAAAAAAAGAACGGCCCCAATCACGATGGCAAAATTGTCATTTTTTTAGCTATTTTGATTTATTTAAAGAAATCAATATAAATCTTGTATGAGAGTACATGCAAATGCAAGAGGGGCTACCTTATCATTTGAGCGAAGTGCAGGCAGAAAAACCTAATATGGAGTGAGGATAAAGAGACCTATCTATCTACAAATTCTATTTGTTCAATAGACCTTTGTCAATGAAAATACAAAGGTAAGAAAACAAATTAGATATAAAAAGTAAAAAAAATAAGGGCTTATGTTGGATTGGCACGACATAAATCCAGTCAAAACAAAAATAGAACTAAGAAAGAGGCAAGTTGTGTCTAAATAATTAGACAACGAGGGATACTCGTGATCCTCTCCCTACTTTTTTATTCATTTAGTTCTTCAATTCACTCAAAGTTCCTTCTTTTTCTTTAAAGAATTCTGCCTTCCTTAAAATATCATAAACAGTTCTTGTAGGTTGAGCACCCTTTTCAAGGAAATAGAGAATAGCTGGAACATTTAAACAAGTTTGATTCTTTATCGGATCATAAAAACCTACTTTTCGAAGATCTCTTCCTTCTCTTCGAGATCGAACATCAATTGCAACGATTCGATAGACAGCTTATTGGGATAGATGTAGTTAAATAATGCCCCCCTTAGAAACGTATAGGAGGTTTTTTCCTCATACGGCTCGAGAAAATGATTCGAATTTCTGGCTATAATACAAGTAGATAGAAATTAGACTATGACTTGCATTAATTTCCTTACAGAAAAAACAAATTTCATTTAGACTCATGACTCAAGTTGGCTAATTTTGACTGACAGACTTAAAGGGAAAAATCCTTCGAAATTTTTTGAGTCGTCTCTAAACTCTTTTCTTTGTCTCATCTCGAACGAATTGATTTTTCATTCCTTATTCTGATCCAATTCAATTGTTGAGGCAATTTTATTGTTGAGACAGTTGAAAATCGCGTTTACTTGTTCCGGAATTCTTTATCTTTGATTTGTGAAATCCTTGGGTTTAGACATTACTTCGGGAATTCCTATTCTTTTTTCTTTCAAAAGAGTAGCAACATACCCTTTTTTCTTATTTCCTTCGATAAAGCATTTCCCTCTTCTATAGAAATCGAATATGAGCGATTTTTTTTTGATAGCCTTTTAACTGAAAGAGTTTTTCCAATCTTCCTAAATTGGATTTTATTCTTATTTTACCCTTTCGATTTCTATATTAAGGATAGACTCTGACAAAGTTGGCCTAATTTATTAGTTTTCACTAACCCTAGATTCTTTCCCTTGATAAAACCTTTGATAAAAAAGAAATTCTGTCCTCTCGAGCTCCATCATGTACTATTTACTTACAAACAACCCAGCGCAATTTTGGTTCGGGACGAATAGAACAGACTATGTCGAGCCAAGAGCATTTTCATTACTATGGAAAATGATGGATAGCAAAATCCACAATCGATCATGTCCTTCAAGTCGCACGTTGCTTTCTACCACATCGTTTTAAACGAAGTTTCACCATAACAAACATTCCTCAAATTTCATTGCAAAGTGGTATAGGGAATTGATCCAATATGGATGGGATCATGAATAGTCATTGGTTTAGTTTAGTTTTTTGTATACTAATTAAAACTTGCTATCTATGAAGAAATACGGATAAAAGAAATAAGTATTTATCGGGGAAGACTCCGCAAAAATCCAATTTATTGGAAATCCATATTATATTCTATCATATGAAGGAAACATAGTTCGAAAAAGACGAATAAACAAGTTTACTTAAGACTTATTTAGTATTGGCTTTCCATCCTTAACAGAGGACTCGAGATGGGTAATCCTGAAATGAGAAGAGAAGAATCGACTCTTCTCCAACAAATAAACTATCAAACTCAAAAAAAATTAATAAATTTCATTACTATATTAGAAATTAGAATTAGATTAGCAATATATTTTTCCGTAACAAAAACTATTAACTAAATAAACTATTCCAATGAAAAGATTGAAAGTTTTTTGGTAGTTATAGAATTCTCGTACTTCTTCGACTCGAATACCAAAAGAAAGAAAAAATGAAGTAAAAAAAACGCATTTCGTGTAAAGAAAAATTAAGTTCTTTGCTTTTACTTATAGCATTCTTCCTTTTACCTAAAAGAAGCAACTGCAAATCAAAAATTAGGAAAAGTATGATTTTTGGAATTCATTCTATCCAATGAACAGTTTTTACCTTATCCTTACCAGAATGGATCGTTCTGGATATTTAACGAATCACAGATCGAGATCGTTTTCGCTTAACCAAAGAGGGATCCTTTTTGCTAATAATAATATAAAGGGATCCTTTTTGCTAATAATAATATAATATATTACAACAAAAATCTATCTCTATCATAAAGAGATAGGTCTCGTTTTTTATACAGTGTTTTACGTAAAGATATTCAATTTGACTGAACTTGACACTTGATTATGTTTTCTGAGAAAGAAAATGAATGATTAGAAATGCATCTAACCTAAGAGTTCATAAGAGATTATTATTCTCCTTAATATTAATAAACTTTCTTTTGTCTCGTGCGGGACACAATACGATTTCATCTTTCGTTTCATCAGAAAGAATCTGGGACGGAAGGATTCGAACCTCCGAATAACGGGACCAAAACCCGCTGCCTTACCACTTGGCCACGCCCCATTTCGGGTTTTATGCGACGCCAATAAACATTATTGTTTTTATTTGTTATTCGTCAATTCAATCCCACTTCAATTACATAAAAAATGAGGGATACTCTCTTGCTAGGATTCTAGACATGTAGATAATATAGAATCCAAAAATGCATTGATCATTACATGGAATTCTATTAAGATATTATATGAAAGTCGAATTTCTTCCATTCTGATTTGAGAGTGCGAATACAAGGAGGTATTTTGTGTTTGGGAAAGTCCGAAGAAAAAAGGATTTTGAATCCGCCTTTTCCTTTTTCCCTTCGAAAAATAACTCAATCAAAATCCAATTATCTACTCTACAAGAACGAAATGCTTGTTATGCTTAATATACTTAGTTTAACCTGTATCTGCTTTAATTCTGTTCTTTATCCGACTAGTTTTTTCTTCGCCAAATTGCCCGAAGCTTATGCCATTTTCAACCCAATCGTGGATGTTATGCCTGTCATACCTGTACTCTTTTTTCTGTTAGCTTTTGTTTGGCAAGCTGCTGTAAGTTTTCGATGAAATCTTTACTACTCCGTATGCCAAATTGAATGATGTATTCATTCCAAAAAAATTTTAAAAATGGATAAAAGCCGAGAAGTCTTATATTATGAACCTTCAATTCTAAAATTCAAATTCTTCTACATTGAATGTATAGCTGCAGCAATAAATTTGGATCAGCTTTTCTACCCCCTGCACCTACGTTGAGCAGGTATCTTTAGGTACCCGCACAATACCTAATTTTTTCTATTGATAAGAGTGCTTATTATAAATCAATTCTTGAAAAAAATTGCAAGAATTGATTTTTGCATTTTTAGGTGTCAAAATAAACAAAACCCATCCTAATGGATCTGTGTGATAAGGAAAAACGGGTAATTTATTCCTTAAAAATAAAATTGGAGATTATGTAATGCTTACTCTCAAACTTTTTGTTTATACAGTAGTGATATTCTTTGTTTCCCTCTTTATCTTTGGATTCTTATCTAATGACCCAGGACGTAATCCTGGGCGTGAGGAGTAAAAATCCAATTTTTTTGGAATTTTTTCTTACAAATTGGATTTGTTTCGTATTACATTTATCTATGAGAAAATCCGGGGGTCAGAATTCCTTCCAATTCAAAAGTCCCAAATGATCCGAGGGGGCGGAAAGAGAGGGATTCGAACCCTCGGTACAAAAAAATTGTACAACGGATTAGCAATCCGCCGCTTTAGTCCACTCAGCCATCTCTCCCTGTTCCAAATCAAAAAGTTTCCGCGATATGACAGAGGCAATAAATAACGATTGCAAAAAATCCTTCGTTTTTCTTTCAAAAAAAAAATTATATTGCCAATTCCATTTTAGTTATATTCTTTTTTCTTAATGTTAATAAAAAAATGAAGAAAATTCTTGTTTTTTCTTTCTAAAATTCGGTATTGTCTGAGAAACTATCATATAGATTTTTTCTTCAGCGGTCATTTCCACATAGGACTTGTTATAATAAAACAAGCGGGTTATATAAAAAAGAAAAAAGTCTTTTTTCGATTATTTATCAAAAAAGCAAAAAGGATTCTTATCAAACCCACCATAAAGTTGGAAAGAGATATAAAGTAAGTAGACCTGACTCCTTGAATCGCGTCTCTATCCGCTATTCTGATATATAAATTCGATGTAGATGAAATTGTATAATATAAGCGGATTTTTTGTATTTCCTTAGACTTAGACGGCGCAAGGCAAGAATTTTTCGCTATTTACGATTTCATATTCTTGTTAGTAGATGTTTCTATAGGAATAAGAAAAAATCGCAAATCCTTTCCGCTACACATAAAATAAAACTTGATTTCGAAAGTCAATTTTTTTGCAATATCGTTCCTTTTTTTTTCAGAATCCTATTTTTGTTCTTTCACCCATGCAATAGAGAGCGAGTGGGAAAAGAGGGGTTACTTTTATTTTCATTTTTCCCCTAAAAGATAGGCTTTGAAATAGGAGTCGTCGAATCAAATTCATAGATTTACCACGACCTCGATTGTGACCCCATACCCATAGATAAAAATAAAAAATTTCTATCTTCGAGACCATTGAAAAAGGGCATTGAACGAGAAAGAAATCGTCCACAGATAATTAAACTATCATATGCCTTGGAAGTAATATGAGGTGCTCGGAAATGGTTGAAGTAATTGAATAGGAGGATCACTATGACTATAGCCCTTGGTAGAGTTACTAAAGAAGAAAATGACCTATTTGATATTATGGACGACTGGTTACGAAGGGACCGTTTCGTTTTTGTAGGATGGTCCGGCCTATTGCTCTTTCCTTGTGCTTATTTCGCTTTAGGGGGTTGGTTTACAGGGACAACTTTTGTAACTTCTTGGTATACCCATGGATTGGCTAGTTCCTATTTGGAAGGTTGTAATTTCTTAACCGCGGCAGTTTCCACCCCTGCCAATAGTTTAGCACACTCTTTGTTGCTACTATGGGGCCCGGAAGCCCAAGGAGATTTTACTCGTTGGTGTCAATTAGGGGGTCTGTGGACTTTTGTCGCTCTCCATGGAGCTTTTGCACTAATAGGTTTCATGTTACGTCAATTTGAACTTGCTCGATCTGTTCAATTGCGGCCTTATAATGCAATTTCATTCTCTGCTCCAATCGCTGTTTTTGTTTCCGTATTCCTTATTTATCCACTGGGGCAATCTGGCTGGTTCTTTGCGCCAAGTTTTGGCGTAGCAGCGATATTTCGATTCATCCTCTTTTTCCAAGGATTTCATAATTGGACGTTGAACCCATTTCATATGATGGGAGTTGCCGGAGTATTAGGTGCCGCTCTGCTATGCGCTATTCATGGGGCGACCGTAGAAAACACTTTATTCGAGGACGGCGATGGTGCAAATACCTTCCGCGCTTTTAACCCAACTCAAGCTGAAGAAACTTATTCAATGGTCACTGCTAACCGCTTTTGGTCCCAAATCTTTGGTGTTGCTTTTTCCAATAAACGTTGGTTACATTTCTTTATGCTATTTGTACCCGTCACCGGTTTATGGATGAGTGCTATTGGCGTAGTCGGCCTGGCTCTGAACCTACGTGCCTATGACTTCGTTTCCCAGGAAATCCGTGCAGCGGAAGATCCTGAATTTGAGACTTTCTACACCAAAAATATTCTTTTAAACGAAGGTATTCGTGCGTGGATGGCAGCTCAGGATCAGCCTCATGA